GAAGATAGTTCTAATGATACAGAAGATAGTTCTAATGATATCGAGGCGAAAGATAGTGATTTAACTCTAGAAGATAGTTCTAATCATAGAGAAGTTAGTTCTAATCATACAGAAGATAGTTCTAATGATACAGAAGATAGTTCTAATGATAACGATGAAACTGATGATAACTATGAAATTGACCCAGCTAGCAAATTTAGGCATTTGTGGGTTCAATGTGATAATTGTTATGGATTAAATTATAAGAGATTCTTTATATCAAAACTGAATATTTGTGAACACTGTGAATGGCATTTGAAAATGAATAGTTCAGATAGAATAGAGCTTTCGATCGATCCGGATACTTGGGATCCTATGGACGAAGACATGGTCTCTCTAGATCCCATTGAATTTCAGGACGAACCACCTTATAAAGATCGTCTTGATGCTTATCAAGCAACGACGGGATTACCCGAGGCTATTCAAACAGGCATAGGCGAACTAAATGGCATTCCCGTAGCAGTTGGGTTTATGGATTTTGAGTTTATGGGGGGCAGTATGGGATCCGTAGTCGGGGAAAAAATCACCCGTTTGATTGAATACGCTACCAATCATTTTCTACCCCTTATTATAGTGTGTGCTTCCGGGGGGGCGCGCATGCAAGAAGGAAGTGTGAGCTTGATGCAAATGGCTAAAATATCGTCTGCTTTACATGAGTATCAATTAAATAAAAAGTTATTTTATATATCAATCCTTGCATCTCCTACTACTGGTGGGGTGACGGCTAGTTTTGGTATGTTGGGTGATATCATTATTGCCGAACCCAATGCTTACATTGCGTTTGCGGGTAAAAGAGTAATTGAACAAACATTGAATATAGAAGTACCCGAAGGTTCGCAAGAGACTGAACCTTTATTCGAGAAGGGATTATTCGACCTAATCGTACCACGTAAGTTTTTAAAAAGTGTTCTGACTGAGTTATTAAAGCTCCACGCTTTCTTTCCTTTGACTAAAAATGTAAATCAAAACTAAATAGAGGGCTAAGTTCAATTATTTGTAGCAAAGGAGTAGTTAGTTTATTCGGAATTAAAATTAAAGGAAATAGGAATTTTGTTTGGCGACCTATGTACAAAGATGAATAGGTTGATTTATTTAGCTCTACGTTTTCTTCTATATCCTCACTTAGATATAGATATATAGATACTTAGATCTATACTAAGGATTGACTATAGTTATAGTTAAATAATAATCAAAATTCTTAATTATAATTATTATAAGATATCTTTATTTATAAATAATAATAACAGGTACGAACAATAAATCGAGGTACCCATTCTATGAACCTTCCCGCTTTTTTTGTGCCTTTAGTAGGCCTAGTTTTTCCGGCAATTGCAATGGCTTCTTTATCTCTTCATGTTCAAGAAAACAAGATTGTTTAGACCTGATGGACCCCATCTGTTCTATTTTTTTTTTCAAAAACTTAGACTTACATCATAACTAACACAGATATCTATTTAGCGAAATATGATATAAGATGTGATTTCTGCCAAACATAAAGGCATAAAGTAAAGGACTCTTATACCTGCAGAAACATAATAATATATGGGTAAATGAATTCTAGCCGTTTTCAAATCGACCAGGATCACTGGATGGCTGAAATAAAAAGTCCTCGGATCTATATGTATAGTGGGATCATATGAAGGGTATGTTATTTTTTTAGTTTAGATTAGATCTAAGTAATTTGATGAATTACTCCTAAAGGTTCACATCAAACTAGTGCTAGTTGATGAGAGTTACTTCGGAAACAAAACAAAAAAGGTAAAGTCAAATTAATTTGAGGGTTTCTCTCAATTCCAATAAAATAAAATCGGATCAAGTATGAATTGGCGATCAGAACATATATGGATAGAACTTATAATGGAGTCTCGAAAAATAAGTAATTTCTGCTGGGCCTTTATCCTTTTTTTTGGTTCATTAGGATTCTTATTGGTTGGAACTTCCAGTTATCTTGGTAGAAATTTAATATCTTTTTTTCCGTCTCAGCAAATCATTTTTTTTCCACAAGGTATCGTGATGTCTTTCTACGGGATCGCGGGTCTCTTTATTAGTTCTTATTTGTGGTGCACAATTTCCTGGAATGTAGGCAGCGGTTATGATCGATTCGATAGAAAGAAAGGCATAGTGTGCATTTTTCGGTGGGGATTTCCTGGAAAAAATCGTCGCATATTCCTCCGATTCCTTATAAAAGATATTCAGTCCATTAGAATAGAAGTTCAAGAGGGTATTTATGCCCGCCGTGTCCTTTATATGGACATCCGGGGCCAGGGGGCCATTCCCTTAACTCGTACTGATGAGAATTTGACTCCACGAGAAATTGAACAAAAAGCTGCTGAATTGGCCTATTTCTTGCGTGTACCAATTGAAGTATTTTGAAAAAAAAAATGGGAAATGGGTGTTTTGTGGAAAAAATGCAAGAATCCTCTTTTTTTTCTATAACATAACCTATAACCTAAGTGAAGTTTCATCAGAAGGGTCATTTCGAGCCAAAGCGGGCGGAACAATTACAAAACGAAATTCTTTATTTTTGTCACTCGACGTTTTATTTTCTCCTTTCTTTTGTGTTCCTTAATAACCAAAAAGGTAAAGCGTTTCTTTGAGTCATTCATTGAAAGGAGACAGTTGTTTCGAATTTGCCCAATTGAGATATCGGGAAACTTTATTTTTTTAGTATTTCTTCATTGGAAATGGATTGATTTTTAGTCGATTTCTCTAGTCTTTCGAGATTAAAAGACTAATATAAAAATCACAAATAAAATAGATTAAATTAATAGGTTCCATACCTTGTATAGAACTCATGCGTGAAAGAAGGATTCGATCACATAGAGTCGACGAATGAAGTGGGTTGATTAACAATTCACAGATGAAAAAATGGCAAAAAAGAAAGCATCCACTCCTCTTGTATCTATAGTATTTTTTCCTTGGTGGCTTTCTCTCTCATTTAAAAAAAGTCTGGAATCTTGGGTTACTAATTCGTGGAATGCCGGGCAATCCGAAATTTTTTTGAATGATATTCAAGAAAGGGGTATTCTAGAAAAATTCATAGAATTAGAGGAACTCTTCGTCTTGGACGAAATGATCGAAGAATACTCGGAGACACGTCTACACAAACTTCCTATACCTCTAGGAATACAAAAAGAAACGATCCAATTAATCAAGATACACAACGAAGATCGTATCCATACGATTTTTCACTTCTCAATAAACATAATCTGTTTTGTTATTCTCAGTGGTTATTCTATTTTGGGTAACGAAGAACTTGTTATTCTTAACTCTTGGGCCCAGGAATTCCTATATAACCTAAGCGACACAGTCAAAGCTTTTTGTATTCTTTTAGTAACCGATTTATGTATCGGATTCCATTCACCCCACGGTTGGGAATTACTGATTGGCTCTGTCTACAAAGATTTTGGATTTGTTCAGAATGATCAAATCATATCGGGTCTTGTTTCCACTTTTCCAGTCATTCTTGATACAGTTTTTAAATATTGGATTTTCCGTTATTTAAATCGCGTATCTCCGTCACTTGTAGTTATTTATCATTCAATGAATGACTGATAACGGATCCACTCATATTAATCTAATCCAATTCGAAGGTTTGCAACTTTGTAGTTGTACATAAACAAAGCGTTGAAAATTTATGCTTTCTATTTTTACCCATCTTCAGGATGAATCCTATATTATTCCAGTAACTAACAGAATCGTGGATAGGGAACTATATTAGTGACTTACCCCCACCTATTGTAGAAATTTTGGTATCAACGTTTGAACCATGGAAACTAGAAATACTTTTTCTTGGATAAAGGAACAGATTACTCGATCTATTTCCGTATCGCTCGTGATATATATCATAACTCAGACGGCCATTTCAAATGCATATCCCATTTTTGCACAGCAGGGTTATGAAAATCCACGAGAAGCGACGGGGCGTATTGTATGTGCCAATTGTCATTTAGCTAACAAGCCCGTGGATATTGAGGTACCGCAAGCGGTACTTCCTGATACTGTATTTGAAGCGGTTGTTCGAATTCCTTATGATATGCAACTCAAACAAGTTCTTGCTAATGGTAAAAAGGGGGGTTTGAATGTAGGGGCTGTTCTTATTTTACCGGAAGGTTTTGAATTAGCTCCCCCCGATCGTATTTCTCCCGAGATGAAGGAAAAGCTAGGAAATTTGTCTTTTCAGAGCTATCGCCCTAATAAAAAAAATATTCTTGTGATAGGCCCTGTCCCCGGTCAGAAATATAGTGAAATTGCCTTTCCTATTCTTTCCCCTGACCCCGCTACTAAAAAAGATGTTCACTTCTTAAAATATCCTATATACGTAGGCGGGAACAGGGGAAGGGGTCAGATTTATCCTGACGGGAGCAAGAGTAACAATACAGTTTATAATGCTACAGCAGCGGGTATAGTAAGGAAAATCATACGAAAAGAAAAGAAGGGGGGATATGAAATAACCATAACAGATCCGGATGGACGTCAAGTGGTTGATATTATCCCCCCAGGACCAGAACTTCTTATTTCAGAGGGGGAATCCCTGAAATTTGATCAACCATTAACGAGTAATCCTAATGTGGGCGGATTTGGTCAGGGGGATACGGAAATAGTACTTCAAGATCCATTACGTGTCCAAGGCCTTTTATTCTTCTTGGCATCTGTTATTTTGGCACAAATCTTTTTGGTTCTTAAAAAGAAACAGTTCGAGAAGGTTCAATTGGCTGAAATGAATTTCTAGACTTGCGGATTTTTTGACATCAAGTTTGTAAAAGGGATTTTTCGTCTTCCCAGCCTTAGGCACAAGAAAGGGAATTTGCTACACCCCCTTCTTGTGCCGAAGAGAAATGATTCTTGATGCGCTTTTTCAAATATTCCTAGTCTTTTTTTACAGATTTACCGGAACCCTTTTTTATTTTTTACGCAACATTCTAAGTATAAGAAGTAGTGGGCAAATAAAAAAAAAGAGG